TATCTCTCTCATCTCTCCCTCAAATAAAATTTTTTTTTTTTTTCCAAGGAATGTTGCCTTGGCCTTGAACGCTGCACTAATTTTTTTTTGAATCCGGTACCAACGGGTATTATTCCCCCTAGAACAACGTTCTCTTTCAGGCCTTTCAACCAATCAATACGACCCCGGAGAGCGGCCTTTGCTAAAACTCTAGCAGTTTCTTGAAAACTCGCTTCGGATATGAAACTTTGAGTATTCAGAGATGTTTTTGTTATTCCCAGTAATAGTGCTCGGTAACAGATCACCTCTTCCAAAGCACGCCCCGTTCGCTCAGCTCGCAACAATCCAATTAGCTCGCCGGGTGAAAAAACATTAGACATTCCATCTTCTGAAACCAACACTTTTGATGTTATTTGACGCACAATAATTTCTATATGTCTATTATGGATCTGCACCCCCTGGGATCGATAAACTTTTTGGATCTTATTAACTAAAGAAATATGACTTTGAACTATAGTTAGCTCAGCACCAATCAAGAATCTCCATGGAATGCCAAGAATTCGTGTTATCTGATCGTTCCAACCCTCAACTCTCTTTTCTAGGTTCATCGATATTGAATCAATCGAACGCACCTCTAACACCTGTTCTACTTTTGGAAGACCTTGTGTTATATCACCAGATTTTGATTTTTCATATATAAATGTAACTAATGTATTTCCTTCATAAAGGATTTCTCCGTAATGGCCATGAACAGTTGCTCCCGGAGTCGCCAAATAAGGGTTAGCCGATCTTATTACTACAGAATCCATTTGAACAATTAGAACTTGACCAGATTTTTGGTTTGGTCCATTTTTAGATACCCATACATTTTCACAAATAAATTGCCCAAGGCTAATTATTGTAGATGTTTTTTCACAATAATTAGGATGGTAATTATGATGGATAAAATGACAATTAAAATGGAATGGGTTCAAAACGATGTTACTGCATAGATTGGGCTTATAAATTCTCCCGTTTTCGTCCATTAAATAATATTTAAATACTTGAAAAATTTCTTTGAAATTGTCAAGTTGCAAATATTTCGTTACCAAGATCGGATTATGAGTTAGTAAAGTTATTAAATAGTAAAATGAAAAAATATTTGCAACTTGAAAGGCTATTCCTAAAGGTCCTAACGAATTCCTAATTGGAATTCGAGGACCTCTTTTAATTGATTCTTTTATCACATTGTGATATTTTCCATCGTTCAGTAGACGCGTTTGAAAACAATTAGATGATGACAAAATTATCAAAGATCGGCATTCCTTATTTCTATTCAACAACATACGAATAGTTCCGTGATCTGGGCTAAGTGATTGTGACATCTTTACCTTGGAATAAATAGAAAAAAATGGATTGATATTGGTGCGAGCTGACTCATTATCCGAGATCAATCCTGAACCGGACGGATTATTCCTTTTTCGAATATACGAAATATTGGAGTTCACTAAGTCAATTCTTAGGAAATCTCGAATCATGCCATTTGTACTTACTTCAACAAAAGAAGCGCGGGCCTCTTCGATCGAAGAACTTTTTTTGTCTTGATCCCAATTCAAGACGAAACAAGTTCGAACTAATTGGATGCTTGTGTCAGAAATTCCCCGAATCGGTTTTCCACTTCCATAAAGAATATAATTGACAACTTGAAGTTCCAGATTATCCCTTTCCTGCAACAGGTCCTGGGGGAAAGGGGTTACTAAATTTATACCGTCCGCGATTTCATATAGAATTACGGGTCGAACTAAAGCAAAATACTTTTTCTTGGTAGGTGCGATCCATTGGACATAGAGCCAATTTTTCAATTTTTTTGATTCCTTAGAATTTTTTTTTTTTACCGTTCCGGGTGGTATCAAGATGCCACTGGGTCGGGATATCTTTTCCATCTCTCCAGGAAAATGGATATCTCCCGAAAAGATTTTTAGTTCAATCCCCCTTTTGTTCTTTTCCACTCGGACCAATCCGCCTACTCGGCTTCTTATATTGAAAGTTATTGGTGTATCTACTCCAATGATACTATTGTTCCGTACCATTATGGGAGAGGATTCGGGTAAAATATGCACTTCCTCGGGAATGAAAAAAAATCGATCTACTTTCATTTGGTATTTTGGCTTAAATTCTTTGAATCCTCTATACTCAATTAAATCCTCTTTTTTGAAAATGGAATGAAACCTTATAGTCCTATATTTAGTAATTCCTGAACTATTTTTTCTATATTGAGGATCATCGAAATAAGCAAGAATACTATTTCTACGAAAAATACCATTGATAGGTATTTCAATCGAGATACCGGAAGGGGGTATTAGTTCTTTGTCTCGTTCTTGAATCGATTGAAATGGAATGATGAATCGATTTCTTCGCCTCTTTGCCAATAAATCTGAATTCGCGTGAAGAATAGCAGGATATAGGAAATTACAAGGGCCTCGATTAAGCCCTGAATAATCTGGAATCCCACTTTTTTTTTTATCAGAAGTATTTGAACTAA